AGGATGTTTTTTTTATTTTGACACCTAAAAATGCAAAAATCAATTCTTAAAAAAAAAATTGCAAGAATTGATTTATAATAAGCAGTCTTATCAATATCAAAAATAAGTTTAGGTATTGTGCGGGTACCTAAAGTAAAGGTACCTGTTCAACGTAGGTGCAGGGGGTAGAAAGGCTGATCCAAATTTATTGCTGCAGCTATACATTCAATGTAGAAGAATTTGAATTTTAGAATCGAAAGTTCATAATATAAGACTTCTCGGCTCTTATTCATTTTTTCATTTTTTTGGAATGAATACATCATTCAATTTGGCAGACAGAACAGAATAGTAAAGATTTCATCGAAAACTTACAGCAGCTTGCCAAACAAAGGCTAATAGAAAAAAGAATACAGGTATGACAGGCATAATATCCACGATTGGGTTGAAAATGGCATAAGCTTCAGGTAATTTGGCGAAGAAAAAACTAGTCGGATAAAGAACAGAATTAAAACAGATACAGGTTAAACTAAGTATATTAGGCATAACAAGCATTTCGTTCGTTCTTGTAGAGTAGATAATTGGATTTTGATTGAGTTATTTTTCTAAGGGAAAAAGGAAAAGAAAAGGTGGATTCAAAATCCTTTTTTCTTCGGACTTTCCCAAACACAAAATACCTCCTTGTATTCGCATTCTCAAATGAGAATGGAAGAAATTCGAATTTCATATAATATCTTAATAGAATTCCATGTAATGATCAATGCATTTTTTGGATTCTATATTATCCGCATGTTTAGAATCCTAGCAAGAAAATATCCCTCATTTTTTAGGTAATTGAAGTGGGGTTGACGGCTAATATATAATAAAAATACTGTTTATTAGTGTCACATAAAACGAAATGGGGCGTGGCCAAGCGGTAAGGCAGCGGGTTTTGGTCCCGTTATTCGGAGGTTCGAATCCTTCCGTCCCAGATTTCTTTTGATGAAACGAAAGATAGAATCGTATTGTGTCCTGCACGACACAAAAGCTTATTAAAGAAAATAATTATTTCTTATGAACTCTTAGATTAGATGCATTTTTAAGGATTCCTTTTCTTTCTCAGAAAAGAAAATCAAGTGTTAAGTCCAGTCAAATTGAATATTTTTATTTTCATTAAAAATTTTGGTCTGTCAGGCACATTCAGGATATACTCCTACTATTCATTACTCAATATGTGCTTTGAATATGTGTTTTGAAATTCGAATTTTTTAGATAAACTTTATACTCCATATCTATGGAGTGGGAATTCTTACAGAATACATTTGATACCTAATGTGAAAAAATAAAGAATGGTCCTTCTTTGGTTAAGCGAAAACGATCTCGATTTGGGATTCTTTAAATATACCGAATGATCCATTCCGATAAGGATAAGGTAAGAACTATTCGTTGGATAGAATAGAATGGATTCAAAAAAATCATACTTTTCTTATTTTTGATTTTTAGTTCTTTCTATTTTAGTTCTTTCTATTAGCTAAAAGAAAGAATACTATAAGTAAAAGGAAAGACCTTAATTTTACTTTACACTAATTTTTTTACTTCATTTTTTCTTTCTTTGGTTACTCCAGTCGAAGAAGTATGAAAAGTTTATAATTACTAAAAAACTACCAATCTTTTCATTGGCATAGTTTATTTGTTGGAGAAGAGTTGATCCTTCTCATTTCAGGATTAATCATCTCGGGTTCTCTGTTGAGTATGGAAATTCAATAGTAAATCAGTCTTAACCAAATTATTTTTTTCCTCTTTTTCAAACTATGTTTCATTCATATGATAGAATATGGGTTTAAATAAATTGGATCTTTGCAGAGTCTTTCCCGATAGATACTTATTTCTTTTATCCATATTTCTCCATAGATAGCAAGTTTGAATTAGTATACAAAACCAATGACTATTCATGATTCCATCAATATTGGATCAATTCTCGATACCACTTTGCAATGAAATTAGAGGGATGTTATGGTAAAACTTCGTTTAAAACGATGTGGTAGAAAGCAACGTGCGACTTGAAGGACATGATCGATTGTGGATTTTGCTATCCACCATTTTCCATAGTAATGAAAATGCTCTTGGCTCGACATAGTCTGTTCTATTTTTCCCGAACCGAATTTGCGCTGGGTTGTTTGTAAGTAAATAGTACACGATGGAGCTCGAGAAGACAGAATGGATTTTTTATCAAGGGAAAGAATCTAGGGTTAGTGAAAACTAATAAATTAGGCCAACTTTGTCAGTCTATCCTTAATACAGAAATGGAAAGGTTAAAATAAGAAAAAAGTCTTATTTTGGAAGATTGGAAAACTTTTTTGATTAAAAGTCTGTGAGAATCAATCGTTCATATTCGATTTCTATAGAAGAGGAAAATGCTTTATTGAAGGAAAAAAAAAAGAAAGGGTATGTTGCTACTCTTTTGAAAGAAAAAAGAATAGGAATTCCCGAAGTAATGTCTAAACCCAAGGATTTCACAAATCAAAGATAAAGGATTCCGGAACAAGTAAACATGATTTTCAATCGTCTCAACAATAGAATTAGATCAGAATAAGGAATAAAAGTCAATTTGTTCGAGATGAGATAAAGAAAAAAGTTTAGAGACGACTCAAAAAATTTCGAAGGATTTCTCTTTTGAAGTCTGTTAGTCAAAATTAGCCAACTTGAGTCATGAGTATAAATGAAATTTGTTTTTTCTTCTATAAGGAAATTAATGCAAGTCATAGTCTAACTTGTATTATAGATAGAAATTCGAATCATTTTCTCGAGCCGTATGAGGAGAAAACCTCTTATACGTTTCTAGGGGGGGGCATTGTTTATCTACATCTATCCCAATAAGCTGTCTATCGAATCGTTGCAATTGATGTTCGATCTCGAAGAGAAGGAAGAGATCTTCAAAAAGTTGGTTTTTATGATCCGATAAAGAATCAAACTTCTTTAAATGTTCCAGCTATTCTCTATTTCCTTGAAAAAGGTGCTCAACCTACAAGAACTGTTTATGATATTTTAAGGAAAGCAGAATTCTTTAAAGATAAAGAAAGAACTTTGAGTTAATTGAAGAACTAAATTATTTAGCCACAATTTGCCTCTTTTTTAGTCCTATTTTTTTGCTGCATTTATGTCGTGCCAATCCAACAAAAGCCCTTATTTAATTTCCTTATTTGTATCTAATTGGTTTTCTTGCCATTGTATTTCTATTGACAAAGGTCTATTGAACAAATAGAATTTGTAGCTAGATAGGTCTCTTTATCGTCACTTCATATTAGGTATTTCTGTCTACACTTCGCTCAAATGATAGGGTTGCCCCCTTACATGTACTCGCATAGAAGATTTTTCTATTTAAAGAAATAGAAATTGCTAAAAAAATAACAATTTTGCTATTGTGATTGGGGCTGCCCCTTTTTTAACCTTAGTGAAATTTAACCGATTTGTTTATTTTGGTATTTGATTGTTTTTAATGAGAGATAAAATCTTTCTTTTGATGTCTTGCTAATTTAATGTTTTGATGGGAGCGTTCGGTGTAATTTCATCGATTTTTGGATTTCGATCGTATCTAAGATCCTATTTTATCTGGGTTGCTAACTCAATGGTAGAGTACTCGGCTTTTAAGTGCGACTATGATCTTTTACACATTTGGATGAAGCAACAAATTCGTCCAGACTCTTGGTAGAGTCTAGAAGACCACGACTGATCCTTAAAGGTAATGAATGGAAAAAATAGCATGTCGTAATAAAATCAATTTCTTTTTTTTTTATTTTTGGAATAAAAAAATTCCGATTTTCTGGGTCTAGTGAATAAATGGATAGAGCCTGGCTCTAATTCTGGTAAAATAAAAAGCAACGAGCTTAACTTCTTAATTGAAAGTATTCCCCGATCTAATTAGACGTTAAAAATGGATTAGTGCCTGATGCGGGGAAAGGTTGGGTTTTCCTATCAGTGGACCCTTTAATTTTTTTAGGAATCCTAATTATTCTTGATTATTATTCTTGATTATGGATTGAAAAGGGATGTTATGAATTGAATGTGTAAAAGAAGCAGTATATTGATAACGAAACTGTATTCCAAAGTCAAAAGAGCGATTGGCCTGCAAAAATAAAAGATTTGTTCTTTTTTGTTTTGGAATTAGAACAAACATAAACTAATTAGATAGAAAAGGAACAGAAAAAGATCTATGGATTAGACTCCCTTTCTTCCCAGGGTTTGTTTTTAAAAATGTAACACCCTGTTCTGACCATATTGCACTATGTATTTGATAAATCGAGAAATGCTTTTTTTTTCTGATTCAAGTAGAAATACAAATGGAAAAATTCGAAGGGTATTCAGAAAAACAGAAATCTCGTCAACAATACTTCGTTTACCCACTTCTCTTTCAGGAATATATTTATGCGTTTGCCCATGATTATGGATTAAAAGGTTCGGAACCTGTGGAAATTTTTGGTTGTAATAACAAGAAATTTAGTTCACTACTTGTGAAACGTTTAATTATTCGAATGTATCAGCAGAATTTTTGGATTAATTCGGTTAATCATCCTAACCAAGATCGATTGTTGGATCACAGCAATCATTTTTATTCTGAGTTTTATTCTCAGATTCTATCTGAGGGGTTTGCAATCGTTGTAGAAATCCCATTCTCGCTAAGAGAACTATCTTGTCCGGAAGAAAAAGAAATACCAAAGTTTCAAAATTTACAATCTATTCATTCAATATTTCCCTTTTTAGAAGACAAATTTTTGCATTTACCTTATCTATCACATATAGAGATACCCTATCCTATCCATTTTGAAATATTGGTTCAACTCCTTGACTACCGGATCCAAGATGTTTCATCTTTGCATTTATTGCGATTCTTTCTCAACTATTATTCGAATTGGAATAGTCTTATTACTTCAATGAAATCCATTTTTCTTTTGAAAAAAGAAAATAAAAGACTATTTCGATTTCTATATAACTCTTATGTATCAGAATATGAATTTTTCTTGTTGTTTCTTCGTAAACAATCTTCTTGC